AGCTGTTGAAATTGGAATAGGTTCGGCAGCGGATCACGAAATCTTGGTGATCTTCTCTATCTAATAAATGAGGAGTCCTTTTTGAAATAGTCCGCCCTGCACCCACCCCCCGAGTATAGCGGATCACGAAATCTTGGTGATCTTCTCTATATGATTCATGAGGAGTCCTTTTTGAAATAGTCCGCCCTGCACCCTATATGATTCAACAGGAATCACACAAGGGTAGATTGATAGAAACCTCTGGTAAAATGCCCACCCGTAACCCAGCAGATAAAGTACATTACATAACATAGTCCGATTTGGCGACTTGCCCATTCAGCCCATTCAGTGACTTTGGCACTGGACGTTCCAAAAACCGGGTCGGGTGAATTAGAGAATAGACGTAGTGTCAGATCTCAGATGTGTATAAGAGTGATGATAGAAACCTCTGGTAAAATGCCCACCCGTAACCCAGCAGATAAAGTACATTACATAACATAGTCCGATTGGCGACTTGCCCATTCAGTGACTTTGGCACTGGACGTTCCAAAAACCGGGTCGGGTGAATTAGAGAATAGACAGACCTCTGTTGGCATTCCAGCCTTCCTTCTCCTTTCAGGGCCTATCCGAAAGAGAACCCGGTACCTCTTCTCTTCGTCTCAGGTCAATTGGAAGATCCATCGACCTGAGACGAAGAGAAAGGTCTATCTATTTTCTAGTTAATGATTCAGTTCGTTATTAATCAAATGTTGAGTACCTCAAAGGTCTATCTATTTTCTTTAATGATTCAGTTAAACCAATGATTCGTTATTGGAGCAGATAGCAACAACCGTTTCATTAGACATGCATATTTTTGATTTTCCGATGGATTTACATGGTTTCATTAATGGAAATTGTTTGATATAGTGGCTCTGGCACCATTCAAGAATGATTGTTTAGGCAGTTCATATCATCCATACATAGTGTTTTGATCTAAGATTGAAATTCTTCCATGTTTCAGCAGTAGCATATTGTTCCACGGAGCTAAGGTCCAAAATATGGAATAAACAAGTGTTTCCACGACTAAGAGAACCCGGTACCTCTTCTCTTCGTCTCAGGTCAATTGGAAGATCCATCGACCTGAGACGAAGAGAAAGGTCTATCTATTTTCTTTAATGATTCAGTTCGTTATTAATCAAATGTTGAATTTCATCCGGGAAAAGCCATCCCTTTCTCAACAATGTCCTTGTTATTTGATCCAATAGCCTTCTGTTAGATAGGAACAGATTTGATAAATACTGATAACTCTCTAATATAGTATTAGAACGGAAAGATCTATAAAATAATGAACTATTGGTTCCAAGCCGTCTCTGGCGATGAATCAACAATTCGATTTCTGGCGTATTTTCCAGCAACCCGCGGTTATATAAATATAAAGGAGTATTTATTTGGGAAGTAAGAAAAAACCCCTTTGCTATCTCTTCATCTGAAAAGATTTCTCGACGTGAAAACGCAGAGACAATGGGCTGATCTTTGAATAGGAAAAAGAGTGGATCCTCAGGTTCCCAAATGAATTGGATTTCTCGAAAAAAGCCTCGTTCTCGGGAAAACATATCTCGCATCTGGTACCGCACCTGCTCGGATTCGCTCCTAAAGAACTCCCAATTCCACTGGCTATCCTTGTCTTCCAACATACTCTCATTGAGATAAGAGACAGGGCTATCCTTGTCTTCCAACATACTCTCATTCTCTTCATGAGCCCCATAGGAAAATCCCGATTCATTGAACCTTTCGAAACAATTAAATAGATTGTACCAGGGGCGCCATATTCTAGGAGCCCAAACTATGTGATTCGTGAAGACAGATCCGAAGAGCATTTTATGATTTAATGATTTAATAATTAATAAATAGTCCTCTTTCTCTTGCTGGTCGAGGTCTCCGTCCTCTTCTCCTGCAAACCCGGTTCCGTATTCGTTATTTTCATATTGAAATCTGCAAGATTTATTTTTCATTATATCTAACCTGAATCTGCAAGATTTATTTTTCATTATATCTAACGGATTCCTTGGTTCGGACCGAAGAAACAATGGATTATTATCAAACTGACTGCAATCTTTTTCTTTCCGTGAGGATCCCACCAGAGCGTCTTCTAATTCTAATAGGCCATGAACTAGATCAGAATCATTCCCAACAAATCCAGACGAAGTCCTCCCACTTGTTTCATCGGGTCCGGGTGGAGACCAAAGATCTTGAGCGACCTGTCCGGCAGAACAACTCAAAAGATAAAGAAGTATCGTTAATTTCTTCATGCTCGTTCCAAGTTCGAAATACCACTTGTACAAAAAATCATCCTGTAATCGCTTCTTCATATAGATAGATATCGGATCTATGAGGCAATTATTTAGAAGTACATTTTGTACAACAGCCCTTCCTATCTGATAGAAAATGATCCCATGATCCTCAATCGGTCTGACCCGGGCTCGCAAAACGTGAGTTTGTCTATGAAGAGCTAATCTAATTGTATCAGTTTCTATAATTGATTTCCTCTGTGCCATACTAATTGATATGGCCTCGTTGGTAAGTGCTACAAGATCTTGTGCACTGGAACTCACGGGCATGGACTCGAATCCTTTAATTTGCTTTTCCTTTTCCAAGTGAAATCCCTTAGTATATAAAAGAGTGAAAAGGTGCTTTCGTCGTTGTGGAATAAGAAGCCTTCTTACCTTAATGCATGTATTTGATTTATTCGGAGCTATTAGAGCGGGATCCACTTTTTTGGGAATATGAGTCGAAGCAATAACAAGATTAGTGGAATGGCTTTCACAATTCATGGAGAGAGAGTTCGCTAATAGACCGAGGGATAAGTCATCCGACTCATCCATATACAGATCATGAATGTCTGGAATCCATATTATGCAAGGAGATATTGCTTTTGCTAATTCGAATTGCAAGCTGAAACAAAAGATAAATAAGTGTATTTTCAAGCACGATTTACCTTCTAGTTTTAGCGCATCCAGCAGACTTTGCACCTCGTCATCATCAATATTGTCACTATCATCGTAGAAAATTTGACGAGGATCTAAAAAATCTTCTGTTCTTTCATATTCATAAAAATAATTTGAATTATAATAAGCAGGACTAAAAGGAGAATCACAATCATAACTGTCTCTAAATACAAATCTAAAAAGCTTATACAAAAAATTCCATTTTTTAATAAATTCCATATAAGGGCCTTGAGGCCTGTAATTCGGGAACCTGTACGTAGATATCGTAATGAAAGGAAGATAAGAGTTTGTTGCCAGGGATTTGACCAAATATGATCGTCCAGTTCCTTTAGAACCGATCACTAAAATACCCCTAGAAGGGGATAGGGATAAGCGGAGCGAAAAGGGTTTTCCATGAGATGATGGGAAACGAAAACTATTAGCCCCGCGCGAGGTTTGTGAATAAGTGATTGTCTGATAATGAGCAAGGAATATCCGTCTTTCTGCTAAACAGGATCTATTGAACTTATAATCCATTAGATACTTTTTATGAATGTCAACTAAGTATCCTAAGTAAATTGATCCCGGTTGTTCAATCATTTGATAACCAGATTCATTCTTTGATAAACGATCACTATGAGTCAGACTCAATAGAATTTGATCAATTCTATTTTTTATCGTTAAGTTGTAGAGCTGAGACCACCTTTTTACCTTTTTATACTCATCCCCAATCGAACCAAGGTTAAAGTCAGAGTTGTAAAATTGATACTCATACGCACTCGTATCAGAGGCCGCGATCAGGGATGGTATATCATCAATCAAATCAGAGGTCCCGATCGGGGAGAATAAAATATCCTCAATCGCATAGTCGTATATCTTTTTTCTTTTTCTTATCCATGCATAGATCTCTTTACTTGTACGACTTAGATGTCTCGTATTTATCCAAAAACTTATGGGATTACTTATGAGATTACTTATGAGATTGATGATATTAAAAAAAAAATTCTTATTGCCATTTTCAAATACAGCTATAAAGGAATCCTCATCCTCGTAGGAATCCATGGGATTACTTATGAGATTACTTATGAGATTGATGATATTAAAAAAAAAATTCTTATTGCCATTTTCAAATACAGCTATAAAGGAATCCTCATCCTCGTAGGAATCCTGTTGTTTTTGTTTCGATATCGATATAGGATACTTATCCAGAAGTTCTTCCAACTCAATCATGTATGATGGAATGAAAAAAAATTTGATCTTTTCTAACTCTGTCTGTAACTCACTAAAGGCTCGGGAAAAAACTAAAAGATTTATATTAATAAGATATCCAACAAAAATAAGAAGGAAAAGGATTTCATAGATCAACCCCTGAATATTTACTGATCTGATAAGTGGCCATAGCGCCGGAAAGGGTGACTCATTATTTTTATGAATCGTTTCTTCGTACAGAAGAAGCTTCTGTAAACACTTACTCGAAATCTTACTTATCCGGGAACATTGTGTAAGAAGCATCCACCTTCTTTTCCATCTTATACAGATGTGTATCAATGATATATCTAATCTATGCATAATATCATGAAAAATGGGTACAAATTTTTGACGGATACTTATACTTAGTATCAACAATGAATCTGAAAAAGCATCTAAAAGGGTGAAATATAGATATTTGAACCCTGTCGAAGTAAATAACCATGGCATATATGTTTTGAACAGATTCCATCTTTTTGAGCGATTTGAAAGAGCACTATCTATATCTCGTTGAAGGGTTCTATATATCTGCTGTTTCTCATGCTGGTTCTCAACGCATTTCTTTAGACAAAGACTCCATTTTTTCCTCTTTCCGGATAGTTTCTTATAACATGGAGTGTGAATCAAACCCCTGTTCGAATTGAAACTGAGATACTGACACAAGTTCTTCCCAGATAGATCCATATCTGAAAAAGGCTGACAAGAAGTTCTTTCAAAATTGGCCATTTCTTTCTCTGTTAGAGGTGTTGAAGAAATGTCTGCGATCAAGTAAATACCTATACGAACGAATGGATCGGGTATAGTTGGAACATAGAAAGATTTGTACAAGTTATACGTTTCGTTACCACTTTTTGGAAAATAGTTAGATATGAATATGTCAGATACCTTTAAATCGATTGGTAAAACAGCCTCTCCCCCCCCAAAAATAAAAATATTTTTCTTTTTTTTGTTAATGATGCACAAAGAAAATATTTTGTGGCGAATGAACAAGGTATGGAGTAATTGTCTATACGTAAAATCATAATTATTGATACGGGTCTTCTTTTCCACATGAAAAGGGAATCCCTTGTTACAATAACAGAACCAGAGGAAATGTGGATTATTCAAGAATCCAGGTCGACTTGCTTTATAAAAAGCATATACCAATGGACCTCTATGAAATGGTTTCACGGGATTCAGCCAATTGTCTCGATCGTGCGTTGAGAAATAGGAATCCGTGTTATCACGAAATGGTTTCACGGGATCGTACGTTGAGAAAAAGGAAACCGGGTTAAAAAGGGATTTTCTGCGATTATTTCTAGTATCTCTAGTATGGACCGTCAAACTTGGTATCTTGATAAATCTTATATGGAATGAGTCAATCGTCCACTTTGGTATCTTATTGAAGATACATGGTAATCTTATTCTTTCACTGTTCAAGAATTTCGGTCTTTGGGAAGTACGTCGATCATCCGATTTCATTTTATTCAAATGAATGATTTCAGCACCTATTGATTCTAACAACTGATTGCAGAGTTGATCGTTTGTACGGTTCAATTCATAGATGTAGATCTGCCGGGACCTATGAATGGAGATATTTCGAACACTCATAAAGAAAAGATGAAGTATCTTGGATAAAAAGAAAGACAGTGGCTGAGTGTAATCAATCAAAAATTGATTAATATTAATACGTAATTGATCAAACACTACGGATAAAAAGAAAGACAGTGGCTGAGTGTAATCAATCAAAAATTGATTAATATTAATACGTAATTGATCAAACACTACTTGAAACCGGTTCCTCTGTTCAGAAAGAAAATGTTCCAAATGTTCCTGGAAATTCTTGCTCCCATTGGACCGTTTGTATCTATATGTATTAGGGTCCCGATTCATGCATCTCTCGGTTCGAGAAAAAAGAGGATCAAACCATTTCTTCTGACTCTTTTTCAAATTCGAGTTGATCATATATTTCATTATAGTTATATGATTCAGAGTATCATTTCCTATTTGATCCTTTTGAATTCCATATTCGTAGTTGCGATAGGATCTATTCATTAAAAAGAATCGGAATAATACATATCTTATATACCCACCGGTGCTATATTGGATTTGAATCAGATTTCGGATCAATCTTCTATATTCAGAGCCTGCCTCCATTTGAACGTAGTTGCGATCGGATCTATTCATTAAAAAGAATCGGAATAATACATTTCTTATGTACTGAATGATCAATCTTTTATATTTATAGACTGCCTCCATTATGTCAATACTAGCAAATACCACTATTTTGAGTTTTGGACCTTCCAAATAATTCCCGCAGTAGATCCGGACCGATTTTTCTATGATCCTTCGATAAAAAGATTCATTCTCTTCATAAATAAGAGGAGGTAGAACCAATAAATCTTTCTTTTTCGATTCTGGCCCAATACAAGATTGATTTTTCGATTCATCTCTGGCCCTATTCAAGAATGTCAATCCGGAGGAATCAATAGAAAAGGCAAATCCCCTACGATACACCAGATCCGACTCGGTTATTGATAGAATGAATAGATTCGCCATTTTTTTAAATCTCTCTTCTGAATCCTTCGGAACAACCATAGCACATCCCGGATCTGATGTTGTTCCGGTCATGGCAAATCCCCTCGATACACCAGATCCGACAATCGGTTGTTGATCAAGAATGAATAGATTCGCCATTTTTTTATATCTCTCTTCTGAATCCTTCGGAACAACCATATCACATCCCGGATCTGATGAAATAGGATGAATTGAGACGGTATTTTGTAAATACTTAATTATCTTGAATATATCAACCATTTTCTTATTTTCTGATCGCCTGGAAGGGACAAAAGAAACATCTTGTTTTTTCTTCAAAAATTTCTGATCTCTTGTCGAACCCAGATGAAGTTCTGACCATTTGTCAGAGAAAAAAGAACGAATTGATCTTGTAGAATTCCCAAGAAATTCTTCGATTTCTTCCGGAAGCAGATGATTATTCATCCGCTTCTCACGTTCCGTTTCTATTTCTGTTCGTTCCGTGGAAGGATTCCAAAGAATCTCTGTTTGATCGATCAATTTGTGATATTTTGAATCCTCATTTCTAATGGAACTCAAAAAAATCTCCTCACGTTCCGTTTCTATTTCTGTTCGTTCCGTGGAAGGATTCCAAAGAATCTCTGTTTGATCGATCAATTTGTGATATTTTGAATCCTCATTTCTAATGGAATCAAAAAAATCTCTGAATTGATGAGAAGATCTGCGGCGGCGGCGAGAATCCGTTACTTGAACGGAAATAGATCTTGTGGAATCATATTGAATATTTAACAATACA